TGAAATTTTACCCAACTCCATATATATGGAATGTATGAAATACGTATGAACGGAGGAAAAAAGATGATTTTAGACTTTATTTTAGACTTAGTTAAATTGGAATTTCTAAGAGACAGATCCAAACGGAAAGGAATTGATAAATTCCACTTAGAATTATGGAGTTTTTTTTATTTTGTCTAGAATAGAAAATTCACTTTATACCATTATTATGATATTACATATTCCAATCCGATTGGATATCAGAAAAATAAATGGATTCGGGATTTGATCCATTCACGGAGATAAAGACATAATAATCAGAAACAATATAACAATAGAAAGTTAATTTTTTGAGTACTTAACTCTTTCGTGAATTCCATTGTTCCAAAAACGATTTGCAGAGAACTCCTTTTTCTTTTTTTCGTAGAATTTCTATTTTTAGAATACGATTGAAGTGCATAAGAAGGCTTGTATTTATTAAACCCGCGCTGCTATAGCTATCTATCCATACATCGCTCTCCTTTATTGCATACTTCTACTCAGGACAGCACATGTCGTACTCTATCAAAATTTCTATTTTCTCTTCAATCTAATCAATCTAAATTGCAGTACGACAAGTGTCCGCCAATTCCCTATAAACAGGCATCATACACAAATAATATACCCCATAAGCTAACTGTGGAACACAACTTATGTTTGGGGTTTACATATACTAATAATTGACATTATAATTGAAATTGAGTTGAGAAGGTTTTTTTTTTCAATAAAAAAATCAAGACCGATTAGTTATTAGTTATATATCAATTTTGATTTTCTTATATCATTTATCATTAGGGAAAGACTATTTGAGATGTAAACCCAAGAGTGGGTCATGAATTTACAGTCATATAGTTAATGGTTCCAATTTGTTCTGAATTTTTGCTTTTGTAACTGACAAAAATTCCCATTTGGTTTTTTAATAGAAAAGAGAGGTATTTAGATATTTGGTGTTTTGAGATACTATAAAATTAATTGAAGGGAAGGAGCCGGCCCCCCCCAAAAAAACAAATAACAAAAAAAGGGGAATATTTTCATCTATTTGGTATCGTTTTGGCGGCATGGCCGAGCGGTAAGGTGGGGGACTGCAAATCCTTTTTCCCCAGTTCAAATCTGGGTGTCGCCTGATTAACAAAAGACAAGACTCGAAATCCCTTATTCTTTATTCTCCTTTGCTGTTATAACTCGCCGAATTTTTCCCAGCAAAACACGCGTAGTCTTGAGACTTTCTTGATTGGAAACAGCCGGGGGTTCCCTTCTTTAAATTAAAGTGCCGTAACTCGTTGTATTTAGGATTCAAGGAAAGATTATAGTAGTGGAAGGGCTATCATATCAAATAAAGAGTTACCGATTTTTTTCCATTACTAATGTCGTGTCTACTGGCCGGGTCTTGAATTAGATTGGATGAATAATTGGCTTTTTTCTTTTACTTAATGATAATGAAGGACAAGAAAAATAAAGAATAGGTATCAGTATTCCTACATATATATATTAGTAGCATTCCCTTTGATACTTCAAAAGAAAAGCGTAACTGCAGTTTCATTTTTCATATTTATTGGAGTCTTTCATCAAGGGTGTTGGGTCAGAATCCCCTTTTGACTCTTCACCAGTGATTCCACTATTATTAATAAACACTAATGGAATAATTCCTTCATATTCAGAGAGATAGGGGACATAATTCACATGGATATAATAAGTCTCGCTTGGGCTGCGTTAATGGTAGTCTTTACATTTTCCCTTTCACTCGTAATATGGGGAAGGAGTGGACTCTAGAGATACTACGAATTGAGTTGGGGAATCAAATTGTATCACTTTTTTATAGATTTTTTATAGATCGTTTTGCAAAGCATAAATCATCTTTATTAATTATTTAATATATTGAATTCATTAATTTAATTCAATTTCGAATTAAAAAATTGAATTAATAAAAATATCTTCATTCCGAAATTGTATTGGCTTTTATTTCTGCTGTGCTTTATTGACACGTTTGCTATCATGGCTGAAGGATTCAAAATCGATAGGATAACCCTTTTCGAATTTCGAAATCCGAAGAAGTTACCATAGAACTCCTTGGATTATCTGTAAACCGCGCAATCAATTACTTCTTTGAAATGCTAAAAAAAAGATTACTTTCTAATTTTCTATAAATTAGAAAATAATAAGAGTTGCCTCGCGATTATTTCAGATTGATTGGAATCAACAAAAATCAAATAGATAAAGGAAACAAATAGATGAAGCAAAGAAATAGAATTGCGATACTATGTACATTCCATATATTTAATTGATATTAACATTTATGAAGATCCATATACATATTGTAGATTGATCTCGATTCAGTTTGTATCTTTCTAGATTACAATAATAAAAATGGATAGTATGGTCGAACGATTCAAAAATGAATCGTTCGACCATACTCTTACTATCGGATCTTAGAGGCTACTGCGGATTCTAGTCCGTTCATTGCATTTGGGAAATTAATTTTTTT